TTATGTATGGATCAGATATATCATGGCGAATTCTTCAGAAAAAATGGTGTCTTCCACAATGGAATCTGATAAGTGAGATTTCGAGAAAGTGTTTACATAATCTTCTTCTGTCCGAAGAAATGATTCATCGAAATAATGAGTCACCATTGATATCGACACATCCGAGATCGCCAAATGTTCGGGAGTTCCTCTATTCAATCCTTTTCCTTCTTCTTGTTGCTGGATATCTCGTTCGTACACATCTTCTCTTTGTTTCCCGAGCCTCTAGTGAGTTACAGACAGAGTTCGAAAAGGTCAAATCTTTGATGATTCCATCATACATGATTGAGTTGCGAAAACTTCTGGATAGGTATCCTACATCTGAACTGTTCTGGTTAAAGAATCTCTTTCTAGTTGCTCTGGAACAATTAGGGGATTCTCTAGAAGAAATGCGGGGTTCTGCTTCTGGCGGTAACATGCTATTGGGTGGTGGTTCCGCTTCTGGGGTCAAATCAATACGTTCTAAGAAGAAATATTTGAATATCAATCTCATTGATCTCATAAGTACCATACCAAATCCCACCAATCGAATCACTTTTTCGAGAAATACGAGACATCTAAGTCATACAAGTAAAGAGATCTATTCATTGATAAGAAAAAGAAAAAACGTGAACGGTGATTGGATTGATGATAAAATAGAATCCTGGGTCGCGAACAGTGATTCGATTGATGATGAAGAAAGAGAATTCTTGGTTCAGTTCTCCACCTTAACGACAGAAAAAAGGATTGATCAAATTCTATTGAGTCTAACTCATAGCGATCATTTATCAAAGAATGACTCTGGTTATCAAATGATTGAACAACCGGGAGCAATTTACTTACGATATTTAGTTGACATTCATAAAAAGTGTCTAATGAATTATGAGTTCAATACATCTTGTTTAGCAGAAAGACGGATATTCCTTGCTCAGTATCAGACAATCACTTATTCACAAACCTCGTGTGGGGCTAATAGTTTTCATTTCCCATCTCATGGAAAACCCTTTTCGCTCCGCTTAGCCCTATCCCCCTCTAGGGGTATTTTAGTGATAGGTTCTATAGGAACTGGACGATCCTATTTGGTCAAATACCTAGCGACAAACTCCTATGTTCCTTTCATTACGGTATTTCTGAACAAGTTCCTGGATAACAAGCCTAAAGGTTTTCTTATTGATGATTCCGATATTGACGATATTGATGCTAGTGACGATATCGATGCTAGTGACGATATCGATGCTAGTGACGATATCGATGCTGGTGACGATATCCATCGTGACCTTGATACGGAGCTGGAGCTGCTAACTGTGATGAATGCGCTAACTATGGATATGATGCCAGAAATAGACCGATTTTATATCACCCTTCAATTCGAATTTGCAAAAGCAATGTCTCCTTGCATAATATGGATTCCAAACATTCATGATCTGGATGTGAATGAGTCGAATTACTTATCCCTCGGTCTATTAGTGAACCATCTCTCCAGGGATTGTGACAGGTGGTCCGCTAGAAATATTCTTGTTATTGCTTCGACTCATATTCCCAAAAAAGTGGATCCCGCTCTAATAGCTCCGAATAAATTAAATACATGCATTAAGATACGAAGGCTTCTTATTCCACAACAACGAAAGCGCTTTTTCACCCTTTCATATACTAGGGGATTTCACTTGGAAAAGAAAATGTTCCAGACTAATGGAGTCGGGTCCATAACCATGGGTTCCAATGCACGAGATCTTGTAGCACTTACCAATGAGGCCCTATCGATTAGTATTACACAGAAGAAATCAATTATAGACAATAATACAATTAGATCTGCTCTTCATAGGCAAACTTGGGATTTGCGATCCCAGGTAAGATCGGTTCAGGATCATGGGATCCTTTTCTATCAGATAGGAAGGGCTGTTGCACAAAATGTACTTCTAAGTAATTGCCCCATAGATCCTATATCTATCTATATGAAGAAGAAATCATGTAATGAAGGGGATTCTTATTTGTACAAATGGTATTTCGAACTTGGAATGAGCATGAAGAAATTAACGACACTTCTTTATCTTTTGAGTTGTTCTGCCGGATCGGTCGCTCAAGACCTTTGGTCTCTACCCGGACCCGATGAAAAAAATGGGATCACTTCTTATGGACTCGTTGAGAATGATTCTGATCTAGTTCATGGCCTATTAGAAGGAGAAGGCGCTCTGGCGGGATCAGAAAAAGATTGCAGTCAGTTTGATAATGATCGAGTGACATTGCTTCTTCGGCCCGAACCAAGGAACCTCTTAGATATGATGCAAAATGGATCTTGTTCTATCGTTGATCAGAGATTTATCTATGAAAAAGACGAATCGGAGTTTGAAGAAGGAGAAGGAGCCCTCGACCCGCAACAGATAGAAGAGGATTTATTCAATCACATAGTTTGGGCTCCTAGAATATGGAGCCCTTGGGGCTTTCTATTTGATTGTATCGAAAGGCCCAATGAATTGGGATTTCC